ACGAGATTTTACGAAAAAAGTTCTTCATATTCATAGGGAGAACAACTATTTTTTTTATGTGAATTTGACATAACAGGTGAGAAACCGCTATTTATAAATTAATAATTTAATTGAAAAAAAAAAAATTATCTTTTGCGAGAACCCTAAGTATCACTTCACTATATATAACGGAACCTTTTTTTTTAAGGCCCACTCGTTATTAGTTAATAATCCGAGTGATTGGATTTAGATCCGTATTCTGATAGGAAATGAGATATTCAAATGATTGATTTTTTATCGAATGACTATTCATCTATTGTATTTTCATGTAAATAGGGGCAAGAAAGCTCTATGGAAAAAAGATGGTTAAATTCGATGTTGTCTAACGAGGAGTTAGAATACAGGTGTAGGCTAAGTAAATCAATCGATAGTCTTGGTCCTATTGAAAATACCAGTGTAAGTGAAGGACCAATTATAAATGATATGAATAAAAACATTCCTAGTCATAGTGATAGTGACAATTCTAGTTACAGTACTGTTGATGATTTAGTCGGCATTCGGAATTTCGTATCTGATGACACTTTTTTAGTTAGGGATAGTAATAGCAGCAGTTATTCCATATATTTGGATATTGAAAATAAAATTTTTGAGATTGACAATGATCCTTCTTTTGTAAGTGAACTAGAAAGTTCTTTTTATAGTTTTCGTAACTCTACTTATCAAAATAATGTATCTAAGAGTGATGATTCCCACTATGATCGTTACATGTATGATACTAAATATAGTTGGAATAATCACATTAATAGTTGCATTGACAGTTATCTTCGGGCTCAAATCTGTATTGATAGTTACATTTTAAGTGGTAGTCACAATTACAGTGACAGTTACATTTATAGTTACATTTGTGGTGAAGGTGGAAATAGTAGTGAAAGTGAGAGTTCCAGTATAAGAACTAGCACGGATGGAAGTGATTTAACTAGAACAGAAAGTTCTAATGATCTAGATGTAACTCAAAAATACAGGCATTTGTGGGTTCAATGCGAAAATTGTTATGGATTAAATTATAAGAAATTTTTGAAATCAAAAATGAATATTTGTGAACAATGTGGATACCATTTGAAAATGAGTAGTTCAGATAGAATCGAACTTTCGATTGATCCAGGTACTTGGGACCCTATGGATGAAGACATGGTCTCTTTGGATCCCATTGAATTTCATTCGGAGGAGGAACCTTATAAAGATCGTATTGATTCTTATCAAAGAAAGACAGGATTAACTGAGGCTATTCAAACAGGCACAGGTAAATTAAACGGTATTCCCGTAGCAATTGGGGTTATGGATTTTCAGTTTATGGGGGGTAGTATGGGATCTGTAGTAGGCGAGAAAATCACCCGTTTGATCGAGTATGCTACCAATCAATTTTTACCTCTTATTTTAGTGTGTGCTTCTGGAGGAGCACGCATGCAAGAAGGAAGTTTGAGCTTGATGCAAATGGCAAAAATATCTTCCGCTTTATATGATTATCAATCAAATAAAAAATTATTCTATGTATCAATCCTTACATCTCCTACTACTGGTGGGGTGACAGCTAGTTTTGGTATGTTGGGGGATATCATTATTGCCGAACCCAATGCCTACATCGCATTTGCGGGTAAAAGAGTAATTGAACAAACATTGAATAAGACAGTCCCTGAGGGTTCACAGGCGGCTGAATATTTATTCCATAAGGGCTTATTCGATCTAATCGTACCACGTAATCCTTTAAAAGGTGTTTTGAGTGAGTTATTTCAGCTCCACGCTTTCGTTCCCTCGAATCAAAATTCAATCAAGTAAAGCCTTACTTAAAACTTCAAAAATGAATTATTTTATTTGTGACGAACAAGTAGTTATTTAGTTTATAGGAATCAAAGTAAAAATTCGAAGAATGGATTTTTCTTTGGTAACATAAGATTAAATTGTAGAAAGAATCATGCGGAGAAATTTTTTTTACCGATATTCCTGATTAGTAATTAGGAAACCCCTATCAAACAAAATAAAAGAGCGAATTCTTTCTTCCGCAAAATTTGGCAAGGGGAATAAAATGAATTTCATGCTCCCTTCTTACATTACATGTGTATATATAATTGAACTATAGCAAATATCGGCATAGAGTCTTGCATCTTTCTACATCTCTAGAGGATCTCTAGTTTTACTAAGAATCCCTGTTGTTGGATCGGATTATAACGAACTTTTTGGGAATTTGTAAGAAAATCTTTATTAAATTTTATTAAAATAAAAAAAAATTCTAAGACAAGATAATAAATAAAATAATACAAAAGTGTATTATGATACATATATTTCATGTCGAAAGATGAGTAAGTCCATTTATTTAATTCGACATTCCTCATTCCTTTTCTATATATACTCACGTAGATATTACTTAGTATAATTATATATGAATTAGTATAATTATATATGAATTAGTATAATTATAAGATACCTTTTATAACAATCAATAAATAAGAGGTAAAAATATTAATATAACAATTAATATAACAATAAATAACAGGTACAAATAAATATTAAGTCGAGGTATCCATTCTATGACAACTCTCACCAACTTACCCTCTATTTTTGTCCCTTTAGTGGGCCTAGTATTTCCGGCAATTGCAATGGCTTCTTTATCTCTTCATGTTCAAAAAAACAAGATTTTTTAAATATGCTAGTGCCGTCTATTTTTTTTTCAAAACTTAGACTTTGACGATAACACAGCTATCTATTTAGTAGACTAGAGTCTAACATGTGGCTTACTCCAAACATAAGCGATTATACATGCGTAAACATGATATCTGAGGAAATGAATTATAAGTATTTGAAAATAGAAAATATATAAGAGATCGGGCGACGAATGTTTGAGATGTAAAGTCAATATATCTATATCTATGTAGGTATCTATAGGGAATCATATAAAGGTGATGTTATTATTTTAGATCTAAGCAATTCGATGAATTACTCCTAAAGTAAAGGTTCACATCAAAATAGTGCTAGTTGATTAGAGTTACTTCGGAAACAAAAAAAGTAAAATGGATTTTTGTTATTCTATCAATTCCAATAAAATGCAACGAGATCTAGTATGAGTTGGCGATCAGAACGTATATGGATAGAATTTATAAGAGGATCTCGAAAAATCAGCAATTTCTGCTGGGCCTTTATCCTTTTTTTAGGTTCATTAGGGTTTTTATTGGTTGGAACTTCCAGTTATCTTGGTAGGGATTTGATATCTTTATTTCCGTCTCAGCAAATAATTTTTTTTCCACAGGGGATCGTGATGTCTTTCTATGGGATCGCAGGTCTCTTTATTAGCTCCTATTTGTGGTGCACAATTTTGTGGAATGTAGGTAGCGGTTATGATCGATTCGATAGAAAAGAAGGAATAGTGTGTATTTTTCGTTGGGGGTTTCCTGGAAAAAATCGTCGAATCTTCCTCCGATTCCTTATGAAAGACATTCAGTCCATCAGAATAGAAGTTAAAGAGGGTATTTATGCACGTCGTGTCCTTTATATGGAAATCAGAGGCCAAGGGGCCATTCCCTTGACTCGTACCGATCAGAATCTGACCCCACGAGAAATTGAGCAAAAGGCTGCCGAATTGGCCTATTTCTTGCGTGTACCAATTGAAGTTTTTTGAAAAATGAAGTTCAGAATGAATGCTTTCTTAGTTCGTAGCAAGAGGGATAAAACTGAAATGAAAGAATAGTCTTTTTTATAGACCATAGTAATAGTATAACTTAATAATAGTATAACTTAACTGGAATTTCTTCAGAATGCTCATTTGAGCCAAAGCAGACGTATACGGAACAGCCAGAAAACAGTCTTTGTCCGAAATTTTTTTTTATGCGTATGTAAATCCACTCCACAGTAACAAAAGTGGACTCTTTGTTATTTTCTTTCTGTATTATTTCGAAATTCAAGGACTAACCAATGAATCACAAATCAAAAACTAAAAAACAGGGAATGGATTCATAATAGTATCCATATGACTTGTAATAGAACTTATGTTTGATATAAATATTAGTAGTGTAGAGAGTTAACGAATGAAGTGAGTTCATTAAAAAATCAAAGACGAAAAAATGGCAAAAAAGAAAGCATTCATTCCCCTTCTATATCTTGCATCTATAGTATTTTTGCCCTGGTGGATCTCTCTTTCATTTAATAAAAGCCTAGAATCTTGGGTTACTAATTGGTGGAATACTGGGCAATCCGAAATTTTTTTGAATGATATTCAAGAAAAGAGTATTATAAAAAAAGTTATAGAATTAGAGGAACTCTTTCTCTTGGACGAAATGCTAAAGGAATACCCAGAAACACATCTACAAAAGCTTCGTATCGGAATCTACAAAGAAACGATCCAATTGATCAAGATGCACAATGAGGATCGTATCCATACGATTTTGCACTTCTCGACAAATATAATCTGTTTCGTTATTCTAAGTGGTTATTCTATTCTTGGTAATGAAGAACTTGTTATTCTTAACTCTTGGGTTCAAGAGTTCCTATATAACTTAAGCGACACAATAAAAGCTTTTTCTATTCTTTTATTAACTGATTTATGTATAGGATTCCATTCGCCCCATGGTTGGGAACTAATGATTGGTTCTGTCTACAAAGATTTTGGATTTTCTCATAACGATCAAATTATATCCGGTCTTGTTTCCACTTTTCCAGTCATTCTTGACACAATTTTAAAATATTGGATCTTCCGTTATTTAAATCGTGTATCTCCGTCACTTGTAGTGATTTATCATTCAATGAATGACTGAAAAATCTAATGTTTGTTACTTTGTACATAAGTAAAACATTCAAAATTGTACTTATTCCTTCTACCCATCCAGACGGATGCCTCCTATATTCGAGTAAGATTATTTCAGTAAATAGCAGAATCATGGATAGGGAACTATACTAGGGACCTACCTAATTTTATTGTAGAAATTTTTGGGCTCAATGATTGTACCATGCAAACTAGAAATACCTTTTCTTCGATA